CGAAAGAGAATCCAGTACCTCTTGGTCGTGAATATCGGAATAGGACGAACCGGCCTCCGTGGATATCTTTGCTTCGGAACAAAGCAATTCGAATTAGGCTCAGTCAAGGAGAATGTGTATTATCCATATGGGAGATCTTCCAATTGAGAAGATCCATCGATCTGAGACGAAGAGAAGGGGAAAGGTCTATCTATTTTCTTTACTTATTCAGTTTCAGTTAAACCAATGATTCCTTATTGAAGCAGATAGCAACAAGCATTTCATCAGACATGCGTATTTTTGCTTATCCGGTGGATTTCCACGGGTTCATTAATGGAAATTGTTTGATGTGGTTAGTACTCTGGTTGTTCGCCTAAACAAGAATTCTTGTTTAGGCGGTTCATATCATCCATACATAGTCTTTTGATCTAAGATTTCAATTCTTTCTTGTTGCAGCAGTAGCATATTGTTCCACGGAGCTAAGGTCCAAAATAGGGAATCAACAAGTGTTTCCACCACTCTACCACCCGGCCAATCCTCTTCCACTTAATCCCTTCCCCTTTTCATAGCCGCATCTCTTTACGGCTAAGGAATGGGAAATCCTTCTCGAATCAAATGTTTCACTTCATCCGGGAAAATCCATCTCTTTCTCAACAATGTCTTTGTCATTTGATCCAAGAGCCTTCCGTTAGATAGGAAGAGATTTGCTAAATACTGATAACTCTCGGATAGAGTATTAGAACGGAAAGATCCATTAGATAAGGAACCATTGGTTCTAAGACATCTCTGGCGATGAATCAACAATTCGAAGTGCTTTTTTTGCGCATTCTTGATGAACACCCTAGATGGAGGACAAGGCTCTTTGTAAGTAATAAACCCCTTTGCCACCTCTTCATCTGCAAAGAATTCGCGACATGAAAACACAGGGTGCTGGTCCTTGAATAGGAAAAAGAATGGATCCCCAGGGTCCCAAAGGAATTGGCTTAGTCGGAAAAAGACTTGCTCCTTGGAAAAGCTCTCTCGTGTCAGGTACAGCATTGTTCCCCTCTGCAAGAAGTCCTCTTCTTTCTCTGGAAGCTCATCCTCTTCTTTCCCAAATTCCCCATTCTCTTGATAGGTAGAAAGATCAGAATCTTCGTAAACTGGAGGCTCATCCTCTTCTTTCCCAAATTCCCCATTCTCTTGATAGGTAGAAAGATCAGAATCTTCGTAAACTGGAAGCTCATCCTCTTCTTTCCCAAATTCCCCATTCTCTTGATAGGTAGAAAGATCAGAATCTTCGTAAACTGGAAGCTCATCCTCTTCTTTCTCTGGAAGCTCATCCTCCTTATGATAAATGCCCCGAAATGACCCGGCCCAATAGGGAAATCCCAATTCCTCGGGCCCTTCGATCCAATCCAATAGATTCTCCCAAGGGCGCCATATTCTAGGAGCCCAAACTATGTGATTGAATAGATCGTCCACTATCTCTTGCGGGTCGACGTCTTCTTCCTCTTGCGAGTCGACGTCTTCTTCCTCTTCTTCCTCTTCTTCAAACTCCGATTCGTCATTTTCATCTAAATTTGCATATAGAAATCCCTTTTGCATCATATCTAACGGATTCCTTGGTCCGGACCGAAGAAATAATGGCACTCGATTATTATCAAACTGACTCCAATCTTTTTCTGTCCGTGAGGATCCCACCAGAGCACCTTCTACTTCTAATAGGCCATGAACTAGATCTAATAGGCCATGGACTAGATCAGAATCATTCTCAGCAAATCCATAAGAAGTGATCCCATTTTTTTCATCGGATCCGGAGGAAGACCAAAGATCTTGAGCGACCCATCCGGCAGAACAACTCAAAAGATAAAGAAGTATCGTTAATTTCTTCATGCTCGTTCCAAGTTTGAGGTACCATTTGTACAAATAAGAATCCCCTTCCATACACAATTTCTGCTTCATATAGACAGATATAGGATCTATGGGGCAATTACTTAGAAGTACATTTTGTGCAACAGCCCTTCCTATCTGATAGAAAAGGATCCCATGATCCGGAACCGATCTTACATGGGCTCGCAAATCCCAAGTTTGTCTATGAAGAGCTGATCTAATTGTATTTGTTTCTATAATTGCTTTCTTCTGTGTAATACTAATGGATAGGACCTCATTGATAAGTGCTGCAAGATCTCGTGCATTGGAACCCAAGGTTATGGACCCGAGTCCCTTAGTATGGAACATCTTCTTTTCCAAGTGAAATCCCCTAGTATATGAAAGAATGAAAAAGTGCTTTCGTTGTTGTGGAATAAGAAGCCTTCGTATCTTAATGCATGTATTTAATTTATTCGGAGCTATTAGAGAAGGATCCACTTTTTGTGGGATATGAGTCGAAGCAATAACAAGATTATTGCTAGTAGAACATCTTTCACAATCCCTGGAGAGAGAGTTCTCTAATAGACCGAGAGATAAGTAATTCGACTCATGCGCATACAGATCATGAATGTTTGGAATCCATATTATGCAAGGAGACATTGATTTTGCAAGGCTGAATTGAAGGGTGAGCTCCCATCGGTCTATTTCTGGCAGCATCGGCGTATCCATAGTTAGCGCATTCGGCAGCTCCCAATCCCAATCACGGTCATCATCAATATCGCCCTTATCATCAATAAGGAGATTGTCCATATCAAGATGATTAATAAACCAATCCCAAAGCCTATGCCAAATAAGATCATCATCATCCTCATCAAAATCCAAATCAAAATCTTGGTAATTCAGGAACTTGTTCGCAGCAGATACCGTAATGAAAGGAAGATAGGAATTTCTCGCTAGGTATTTGACCAAATAGGATCGTCCAGTTCCTATAGAACCTATCACTAAAATACCCCTAGAAGGGGATAGGACTAAGCGGAGCGAAAAGGGTTTTTCATGAGATGGGGAATGAAAACGATTAGCCCCACACGAGGAATAAGTGATTGTCTGATAATGAGCAAGGAATACCCGTCTTTCCGCTAAACAGGATCTATTAAACTCATAATTTATTAGATCCTTATTGTGAATGTCAATTAAGTATCGTAAGTAAATTGATCCTGGTTGTTCAATCATTTGATAACCAGACTCATTCTTTGATAAAGGATCACTATGAGTCAGACGCAATAGGATTTGATCAATCCTTTTTTCTCTCCTTAAGGTGGAGAACTGAACCAAGAATTCTCTGTCTTCATCATCAATCAAATAACTGTTCGCGGCCCAGGATTCGATTTGATCATCAATCCAATCACCGCTCACCCTTTTTCTTTTTCTTATGAATGAATAGATCTCTTTACTTGTACGACTTAGATGTCTCGTATTTATCGAAAAAGTGATTCGATTGATGGGATTTGGTATGATACTTATGAGATCGGTGAGATTGCTATTCCAAGATTTCTTCTTAGAACGTATTGATTTGAACCCAAAAGCGGAACCCCATATTTCTTCCAGAGAATCTCCTAATTGTCCCAGAGCAACTAGAAAGAGATTCTTTAACCAGAAGGAATTCCGTTCAGATGTAGGATACCTATCCAGAAGTTTTCGCAACTCAATCATGTATGATGGAATCATCAAAGACTTGATCTTTCCTAAGTCTGTCTGCAACTCCCTAGAGGCTCGAGAAACGAAGAAAAGATGGCTATGAACAAAATATCCAGCAACAAGAAGAAGGAAAAGGATTGAATAGAGGAACTCCCAAACATTTGTTGATGCCCATATCAATACAACGGGTGACTCATTTTTTCGATGAATCCTTTCTTCGGACAGAAGAAGATTCTGTAAACACTTCCTCGAAATCTCACTTATCAGAGTCAGAGTCCGTTGTATCTTCTGATTCTGAGGAATTGGCCATGATATATCTAATCCATTTTGCATAATATCCTGCAAAATGGATACCAATTGTTGACTGCTCCTTCGTATCTTTGAAAAAGTTTCGAAAAGGGTGAATTTGAGATATTTGCACCCTGTCGAAGTAAAGAACCATGGCATATATGTTTGGAACGTAGCCATATATGGTTGGAACGTCAGGATATATAGTTGGAACAGATTCCTTTTTGAGAGATTTGAAAAAGCTCGTTGAAATGGAAAGGTTCTATCCATCTGCCCCTTGTATTTCTCTCTCTTTCGACAAAGACCCCGTTTTTTCCTCTTTCCGAATGGTAAATATTTCTCCAACAATTTCTCAGAACATGGAGTGTGAATAAAGTTTGAATTGAAACGGAGATGCTGATGCAAGTTCTTCCCTTCTGAATCAGATAGATTCATATCGGAAAGAGGCTGCCAATAAGTTCTTTCCAAATTGACTATTTCTTCCTCTGTTAGAGGTGTTGCAGAAATGTCTGCGATCGAGTAAATAGCTCTACGAACGAATGGATCGGATCGAATTGGCAAATGGAAAGATTTGTACAAGTTATACGCCTCCTCACCACTTTGTGGAAAATCGTTAGGTTTGAATATGTCAGATACCTGTGACTCGATTGGTGAAATAGTCTCTCCCCCTCCCAAAATAGGCTTTTTTTTACCGACCCAAAAAGAAACTATTTTGTTGCGAATGAAGAAGCTATTAAGGAATTGTCCATACGTAAGATCATAATTATGGAGAGGGGTCTTTTCCACATAAAAGGGGAATCCCTTGTTATAAAAAGGGAATCCTTTGTGACAATAGAACCAGAGGTGATGTGGATCATTCCAGAATCGAAGTCGATTTGCTTTATAAAAAGAAGATATCAATGAACTCCTATGAAATGGTTTCACGGGATTCAGCCAGTTGTCTCGATCATGGGATATCATTGAGAAATAGGAATCCGTGTTATCAAAGGATTTCCTGCGATTCTTTCTAGTATGGAATGAGTCAATCATCCACTTTGGTATCCTTTTGAACAAAAATGGTAATATTCTTACTCCATTGATCAAGAATTCCGGTCTTGGGGAAGTATCATGATCGTCCAATAAGAAGGGTTTCAATTTTGGCAAATGAAGGATTTGAAGACCTATTGATTCTAACAAAGGATTGCAGAGTTGATCATTCGGGCCTTTCAATTCAGAGATGTGGATCTCGGACCTATGCATGGGGATATTCCCCATATTCACAGAGAAAGACTTGGACAAAAAGAGAAATAGCTTTTTCAAAAGGCGAAGTGACTCGGACAAAAGGAGAAGTGACTCGGACAAAAGGAGAAGTGACTCGGACAAAAGGGGACGAAGTAAGCCTTTCAAGACTTGTCGTTCGTCGAACCAATTAATAATCACACCCGCCTTACGACGAATACGTAATCCATCGAGCGCTACACATAATTCATCGAGCGCTACACGTAATTCATCGAGCGCTACACGTAATCGATCGAGCACTACACGTAATCGATCGAGCACTACACGTAATCGATCGAGCACTACACGTAATCGATCGAGCACTAGACCTAACCCTAACCCATCGAGCGCTACACGTAATCGATCGGGCACTAGACCTAATCCATCGAGCGCTACACGTAATCGATCGGGCACTAGACCTAATCCATCGAGCGCTACACGTAATCGATCGGGCACTACACGTAATCGATCGGGCACTAGACCTAATCCATCAAGCGCTATACGTAATCCATCGAGCGCTACATACACCAGATCCGGCTCGGTTATTGATAGAGTGAATAGATCTGCCTTTTCTTGAAATCTCTCTTCTGATTCCAAAAATCGATTTTTGTTCCAGAATGCAATCTTATTGGAACTGTCCATATCCGATTTATCCTTCGGAACCCTATCACATCCCGGATCTGATGAAATAGGATGAATTGAGACGGTTTTTTGTAAATACCAAATTATCTTGAATATATCAACCATTTCCTTATTTTCCAATCGTCTGTAAGGGACAAAAGAAACATCTTGTTTTTTCTTACAAAATTTCTGATCTCTAGTGGACCTCTCAGTAGGATTCGAACCCAGATAAAGTTCGGACCATCTGTCAGAGAAAAAAGAATGAATTGATCTTGTAGGATTTCCAAGAAATTCTTCGATTTCTTCCGGAAGCGGATGATTATTCATCCGCTTCTCACCTTCCGTTTGAAGAAAAGAAGGATCCCCAAGAATCGATCCTCCTTTTAGTTGCTTAATCTCTGTTTGATCGATCCATGTGTGATATTCGGAATCCTCCTTTCGAATGGAATCGAAATGATCTATGGATTGATCAGAAGATCCTTTCCATTGGCTAGAATCCCTTACTTGAACGGAAATAGATCTTGTGGAATCATATTGAATATTTGACAACACATTCCGTACCCTGCTAAAAAACCGATCCCTGTTTCCCAACCACACATTATCTAACCAAATCCAATTCTCTCTCGATACCTTTCTCAAAAAATCCGATTTCTTCCCCCAACTAACGAAGAGATCTTGTCGAAATTGCCATATTTGAAATTGAGCACAATTTTGCAAAGAAATACCCCACTTATTTCTCGAGAAGAGATAGTTTGATTGAATAGTTGCCTCAGCTCCTTGTTGTTTGAAGAAGCCCCTCCCCTCAATTGGTCTTTTTTCGCAAAAAGCAGGCATGACATAACAAATCAAGTCTTTCCCTAAGATTTCGAATAGCTGTCCCGAATTCAAGTTGATTATGGTTCGCTTCTTCCTCGGAGAAAGACGATCAAACAATTCCCAATCATGGTCCTTGCGTGTCGGATCATTCATATAGGATAAAAACAGAAAGTCCGAATATTTGCAATCTTTCTCTTTGAATGAGATCTCAATTCCAGTTATGGTTTCATTAGATATCTTAGAACTCAAATCCCTCTTTTTTCCGATCCGGTTCCTCCACCACCGCGAACTCGGCATGATACACTTTTTCTTTATTGGGAGAACCCAAGTAATCTCTTGCGGATCCATGAAGCAACTCTCCGAAATCCTTTTCCCTTTTGGAAGATACAGTAGCGAAACAATCAACCTATTGATATTGGAAGACCAAAAAGATTCTTCCAATGTCTCATTTCTGGGTCCAATCGAATTCATAGGTATAGGGAGAAGCCCCCTCAAATAGAGATTTTTTCTTTCGACCATCTTTCGATTGTTCATACGAGATAGAAGGACCGCTACTACAAGCAGGACGGCACCATAGCCCTTTCGATTGTTCATACGAGATAGAAGGACCGCTACTACAAGCAGGACGGCACCATATCTCGTACGATTGTTCATACGGTATAGAAGGACCGCTACTACAAGCAGGACGGCACCCTTGATCAGCAGTATTACACCATTGATCGCGAAATTTCGATTGCTTGCTGAACCCTGTGAATCACGTGAAAGTGGGATGCTTCTTATTCTTATTCGTAAGCCAGAGACTTTCCAAAAACGTAGAAAAAGGAGAAAACGTTGCAAAATGGTAGTGCGATTGCTTGTTGAACCCTGTGAGTCGCGTGAAAATAGCATCTCGAAAATTCTGGGATCAAAAAACTTTAACAGACGTTCTTGGTGGAAAAAAATATGAGTGAAAGATCCCACTGAATTGCATTTTTTCCATGAATCTAATAAATAGTGAGAATTCTTGATCTCTCTCAATACCTCTCTTAATTCGAAGATCCAGAATTTGTATTTGGGTCTTCTCATCAACTCTTCCCGATGCTTCCCGTACTCTTCCTGATGGTTACTGTCTAGAAAATGGCCTCGTAAAAAAAAGTGTTTCATAGGGTTCCTCCCTTGACTATAAACTATTAATTGAGTAGAATGCAAAATGCATCTTGCAACTGAAATAGTGCTCCTATATTATTATATGATATTATTATATGATGATTCCTGTTAAGCATCCATGGCTGAGTGGTTAAAGCGCCCAACTCATAATTGGCAAATTCGTAGGTTCAATTCCTGCTGGATGCACGTCAATGGTTCAATAAGTCAATTGGAATCGGCTCTCTATCAATGGAATCTCATCATCCATACATAACGAATTGGTATGCTATACTACTAGCGTAGCATATGAACAGTAAGAGCTAGAATTCTTATGGATACATTAATAAAATGGATTTATGGAAATCCATTAATAAAATGGATTTATGGAAATATGCAGTAGTTACAGAAAAAGGTCTTCGGTTATTGGAATCAATATACTTCTAATGTCGAATCAGGATCAAGTAGGACAGAAATAAAGCATTGGGTCGAACTCTTCTTTGGTGTCAAGATAATAGCGTTGAATAGTCATCGACTACCCAGAAAGGGTAGAAGAATGGGACCTATTATGGGACATACAATGCATTACAGACGTATGATCATTACGCAGCAACCGGGTTATTCTATTCCACCTCTTAGAGGAGCATCATATAATTAGCGTAGAAAGATGCATTGGACTCAATTAATAGTTTATAGTCACTCAATTAATAGTTTATAGTCAAGGGGGGAACCTTATGAAACACTTTTTTTTACGAGGCCATTTTCTAGCCTTATGCACGCGGATAAGTAATTCGGTCGTTCTAGTCGGATTCTATTATGGATTTCTTACAACATTCTCTATAAGATCCTCTTATCTCTTGTCTCTCCGAGATCGGGTTATGGAAGAAGGAACCGAGAAGGAGGTATCAGCAATAACTGGTTTTCTTATGGGACAGCTCATGATGTTCGTATCGATCTATTATGCGCCTCTGCATTTAGCATTGAATCGACCTCATACAATAACTGTCCTAGTTCTACCCTATCTTTTGTTTCATTTGTTCTCGAACAAAGGCGAAGACGAAATCCTTTTATATTATGGATCTACTCCCAGAAATGCCATGCGGAATCTCAGCGTTCAATGTGTATTCCTGAATAATTTCGTCTTTCCATTATTCAACCATTTCATTTTGCCAAGTGCAACCTTAGCCAGATTAGTCAACATTTATATGTTTCGATGCAAAAACAAGATGTTATTTGTAACAAGTAGTTTTGTTGGTTGGTTAATAGGTTATATTTTATTCATGAAATGGGCTAGATTGGTATTATTCTGGATACAAGAAATCGGGATACGGCTAAATCCTCGAAAAAAAAGGTACTTTTTGTTCAAATGGAGAGAGTATATGACTATAATGTTTACTAGTCTCTTCTTTATCCCCTGTGCCTACCATTTAGGCAGAATGCCGTCGCCTATTTTCACTCCGAAATGGCGCACCACAATCTCTGAAATCGAATGCGAAGAAGATGAGGAAGAAGGCCCTTCCCCTTGTTCGGAAGAGGAGGAGGATACGGACACAATAGATAAAAGGGAAGAAATCCGAGTGAATGGAGAGGAAAAAACAAAGGATGAATTTCACAAGGAAAGCCCAGTTTACGAAGTTTCTACCTATCAAGAGAATGGGGAATTTGGGAATGAAGAGCAAAATGAAAAGACGGATTTCTGTTTTAAAGAACCTGTCGTTACCTTTCTATTCGATTATAAACTATGGAGTAGTCATCCATGCCGATATTTAAAAATGCCTCGCTCCGAATATGGTGTAGCTATACGAAATGCAATGTCACAATATTTCTTTTATACATGTCCAAGTGATGGAAAACAAAGAATATCTTTTACATATCCACCTAGTTTATCAACTTTTTCGGAAATGATAGAACAAAAAATGTCTTTGTGCGGGACAAATAAATTATCCCATGAGGACCAATATGAGGATTGGGTTTATCAAAATGAACAAAAAAAAAACAACTTAAGCAATGAATTGATAAGTCGAACAAAAGCTCTCGAGAAAGGATTTCTTCTTCCAGATATACTCGAAAAAAGGATCCGATTTTGTGATGATGAAAATGAAAAAGACTATTTTATCAAAAGAATAGACCCTCTATTAAGCGGGCCAGCTCGAGGACGAATAAGAAAGTATCAATATCAAAATAGAAGTGAAAAAGGAAAGAGTCTCGTATACCCTTATCGTATGAGAAATTCGCTCTTCCCTAATCAAAAGGCGAAAATGGGGATAAACACATCTTGGGTAAATAGTATTTATTCACTGCTTTCTATTAATTCTAATTATCCCCGAGAATTGGAACATCAAAAGAATCGACTTGAGCTCGATAGGGAATCATTGATGAATTCGATTACTCAAATCGCAAACCTAAACCCTTTCTATATTGCGAGTATGCGCACTATGCACAAATGGTACAGAGAACGTTATTCCAAAGCTAAAAGGGAAGCTTTTATTTTTCAATTAGATGCAATTAGGATTGATCCAAATGATCATTATCGAAAAATAATGATAAATCTTGAAAAGATTATCCAATTCCAAGAGAGAAGTACTCCTGAACAAGAGAATCTAGAGACAATCCTTAATGAAATAGAGGAAATGGAAGGCCCTAATGAAAGAGACAAAATCCTTAATAAAATAGAGGAAATGGAAGTCCCTAATGAAAGAGAAGAAATCCGTAAAGAGATTTCTCGATGGTTATACGAATGGGTCACTGAGGCGCGACTATTCCTGCCACGAAATCAGGAAGAAGCTGATAAAGATAGAGAAGCGGAGATTCGTTCAAGAAGAGGCATAGGAGTAGTACTTCATCGTTATACTAAAGATACTAAAGAAAAGGACGATGACGATGAGGATGGTCATGACGATGACGATTCTATTACTACTGACACTAATACTAAAAAGACTACAAAGAAGACCGCAAAGAGTGATGAAGGAGAGGAAAAGAGTGATGAAGGAGAGGAAAGGAGTGATGAAGGAGAGGAAAGGCGTGTGGAGTATATCCAGTACTACCGAAAACCTGATTTTTGTCGGGCGAACATCAAAGGATCCATGATACGCGCTCAAAGACGTAAAGCAGTTGCTGCTTGGAAAATATTTCAAGCACGTGCGCGTTCTCCTCTTTTTGTGGATCGAGTACACACAAAAAATGTTTTGTTTTCTCTTTTTGATGATATCCTTGCTATGAGCAATCTTTTTCTTAGTTTTTTTAGGAATTTGGTAAGGAGAAAAGAAAAATGGCAAATTTCAGATTTGGAAAAGACAAAGGAAGAAGAGAAAATAAAGGAGCAAGAAGAGAAAATAAAGGAGCAAGAAGAGAAAACAAACTTCGACTTGTTCATAGTCATGCGCGATCAAACAGCAATCTCAATAGAGGAGATGCCTTTAAATTTATTAATGAATAGTGATGCTCAAAGATCAAGAAGTGTGCTGTTAGTCATTTTTGCTTTTCTTAGAAAACAGATTGTATTACCTTCATTGATAATAGCTAAAAATATTGGCCGTATGCTATTTTTCCAAAAGCCCGAATGGGATGAGGATTGGAGGGATTGGAAGAGAGAAATACATATTAGATGTACCCTTCTTGGTATTCAAGTACCAGAAGAAGATTGGCCCGCAGATTGGTTAGACGAGGGTATTCAGATAAAGATTCGATTTCCTTTCCACCTGAAACCTTGGCGAGAAGCTAAATCTGATCTTGATTCGGTGAAAGACGATCCTTGTTTTTTAACACTCTTTGGAACGCAATCAAAACGTCCTTTTGGGCCTATCATAAAACGACCTTCCTTTTTTAAACCTATTTATGAAGAACTGAAAAAAAAAATGAGAAAAGCGGCGGAAAAGTTTCCACTTATAAAGGGTTTCCAAGAAAAAATAAAAAGAATGAAAGAAGGTGAAAAGCAAGATTTCTTATTTAAATTGAGAAAGGGAAAAGTAGATGAACCGACGGAAAATGGAAAATATTTCCAAAAAAATAATAAGATTTTGCACGAATCGACCACGGAAATCGGATGCATGAATTGGAAAAATAATTCACTCATAGAAATCGAAAAACAAATGAAAGATTTTTCTGATAGAACAATCACAATCAAGAAAAAAATAGAACAAATCACAAAAGACAAGAAAGAAATAGTTCTAACTTGTGATGGTCAAAGATCGGAATCAAAGAAAGATATTTGGAAGATATTCCAAAGAAAAATTATACGATTAATACGTAAATCGCCTAATTTTATGAAATCGTTCATTGAAAAGATATACATCAAGATTTTGCTATGGATAATGAAGGTTCCCAAGATCATCAATTCACTATTTTTTCTTGAATCAAAAAAGAAAATGATCAATACATCAATTTACAAGGATGAAGTAAATCAAGAGGGAATTGATGAAAGAGATAAAAATACAATGAACTTTTTTGACACTAAAAGAAAGTGGTTTTCGAATCCCAATATTCGAAAGAATTCCAAAATCTTTTATGACTCATCTTCCTTGTCCCAAGCATATGTATTTTACAAATTATCACAAAGCCCATTACTTAATAAGTATCACTTGAGATCTCTACTTCAATATGAGGGGGCCTATCCATTTATTAAGGAGAAAATCAAGGATTATTGTATGACACGAGGGATATTTGATTGGAAATCAAGGCATAAGAAAATCCCTAAGTCTAGAATAATTGAATGGAAAAACTGGTTAAAGGGTCATTATCAATACAATTTATCTCAGACCAAATGGTCCCAATTAATAGCGAAAAAATGGCGAAAGAAAATCAATCAACGTTGTAGAATGCAAAAGAAAGACTCAATTACATCGGATTCATATAAAAAGGAAAAAGACCCATTAATTCATTACTTGAATGAAGAAGGGGATTCATTGATAAAGAAACAAGCAACAAAATTGCAAAAAAACTACAAATATGATCTTTTATCACATGAATATATGAATTATGATGATAGGAAGGACTTAGCTATTTATGGGTCAAGATTACAAGTAAACGTGGGTCGCAAAATTCCGTCTAATTTCAATACAGTGAAATCAGAATCATTTTATGGATTGGTAAGTATAGCTCTGAGTGATTATCTAGAAGAAGGGGATATGCGTCAAAATTTAGATAGAAAATATTTTGATTGTCGTCGAATTCTCCATTTTTCTCAAGATATCAATATTGATCGCAAAAATAGCTATATTGAAGCCTGGACCAATACGCATATCGGCCCTAAAAATAGGAAGGCTGCAAAAAAGATAGAAAAAAAATGGAAACAAGAAGCTAGTTTTTATATTCCAATTCAAAAAAGAAGAAAGCCAAAAAATGGAAAAGAAAGCGAGCCATCCAATGGAAAGGAAAGCAAGCCAAAAAATGGAAAAGAAAGCGAGCCATCCAATGGAAAGGAAAGCAAGCCAAAAAAAGGAAAAGAACACCTTTTTAATTGGATGGGAATGAATCAAGTGAAAATGAATCAAGTGGAAATGAATCAATTGGAAATGCATCAAGAAGGGGTTTATGGTACTATATCAAAATCCAATATCGAATCTTGGTTCTTCCCAGAATTTGTGCTACTTTTTGATGCATATAAGATTAAGCCATGGATTGTACCAATCAGAAAACTTATTACTGATTTGGTTTTTCATAAAATGGAATTTTATAGAAGATTTACAAAAGAAGAAAAAAAAAGGATAGAAGATCTAAAGCGACCTATTCTTCCACAAAAGATAAAACTAAAAGGGACAAGTGGGACCTTGGTCAAACAAAGAGACCTAACCAAAGACGTAATAAAGTATTCAATGTATCGAAGACTGAAAAGGGACCTACAAAAACAGTATTACCCGGAATTAATGAGAAAAAGAGGTGAAACGGAAAAAGAAGCCACATTAAAAAAAAAAAGAACGAGAAAGCAAGACGTAAAGGAAACGCTCAAGGAAGCAGCATGCGATTTGTTCCTGAGAAAAAGGGGTGGTCTTCTTTATCAGTGGAAAAACTATGATAGTAGTTGTGTATCAAGGAATACGAATAAAAAAATCAAAATGGTGCTGAGAACTCTTTTTAAAGAGTATGGCTTACTATCCGCTCTCTTACTTAAACGGGACGATCCAATAGAATTTACACTAATTGCTATGTCCTTCATTAAAACGGGAAAGATAAGTCTACGTCTAATGAAGATGGCTAAAAATATACTATTGCCAGAATTGATAAGAGACGGACAATTGGATATCGAACCATTTGCTCTATCTCAAAAGGGGGGTGGGGTAATAGCTGGAAGAGCTATTATATATCAAATTATAAGTATCTCATTGGCCGAGAAAAATAAGCACCAAACTAAGCGATATGGCAATATGGTTGTGACTGGAGACAGAAATTCTTATGATTTTCTTATTCCTGAAAATATTCTATCTCCTAGACCTCGTAGAGAATTGAGAATTTTAATGTGTTTCAATTCTCGTAATAGGAATATTACAGATAGAAATACCTTATTTTGTAATGAAAACAAAATAAGAAACTCTGGACAATTTGTAAATCAAGACAAGCATCTTAATACAGATGCCAAGAAATTCAGTAAATACAAATTCTTTCTTTGGCCCAATTACCGATTAGAAGATTTAGCTTGTATGAATCGCTATTGGTTTGATACCAATAATGGCAGTCGTTTCAGTATGTCAAGGATACATATGTATCCACAATTTTGAATTACTTAATAGTCTATTTCCTAAATCATATCTATATCCCGTGAAATCTTCGAACCGAAGGATGTGTGCATATGCTGTGTTACATTTTGTTTTGGTAAATAATATCGATTTAATGGTGTATCAATTCAATAAATTGGATATGGCAATAAAGAAATCAGCAAAATGCTTTTATTTTAGATAGAATTTCCGTGGGTTATATATTCACTTATGCAGCTTTCTTGATTGCCTCAACATCAGGGAAATTTGGTTAATTTAGTTGTTTCTTGCTTTTTTTGTACTATATCAATAACCATTTCTTTTGTTTCGATGGAAAGGGGGGACCGCCCCTCTTAATACTTTAAAATATTTTAAGATTTTCTGTACTCTTTTTGATTTTATTTGATTTTCCAGGAGGGCCCATGGAAGCAAAAAAAAAAAATGATTTCAAACCAAAGTGCCACTTTGAGGAAAGAGTGGATGGTGCTCGTCTGATTTATGGGCGACTCGTTCTGTCCCCGCTTATGGCGGGTCAAGGGGAGCCCATCGGTACTGCTATGCTAAGGGCTTTACTTGGAGAAATAGAAGGAACACGTATCACACGCGTCCAATTTAGGAATGTGCCAAAAGGATCTGCTACGATAGAAGGTGTGCAAGAATCGATATACGAAATCTTACAAAATTTGAAGGCTATTGTATTTCGAAATCATCTCGATGGAGTTCGAGAGGCATCGATTTGCCTCAAAGGGCCCAGATGCGTAACTGCTCAGGATATCATCTTACCTCCTTCCATGGCAGTCGTTGACACCACACAATACATAGCTAGCGTGATCAAACCCATCAATTTGGTTATGGAATTCAAAATCGAGAGAGATCGCGGATATAATTCCCAACCCGAAAGGGATTTCTCAGAAGATGAAGGCAATATACTATGTCCTGATAGCGGCTACACACTATATCCTTATTTCAGCCCAATTGAGAATGCGACTTATTCGACATTTCGTTTTGAAAATGGGGATGAAAAAACGGAACTATTCATTTTAGAAGTCTGGACCAATGGAAGTTTGACTCCAAAGGAAGCCATTGTTAAGGTTTTTGGTAGTTTTTTTGCCAATTTTCTTCCTCTTCCACAAGCGCAGGAAGAGGGCCCTAATCTCAATGATCATCCTAAAAAAACAAGGGGCCGTCGTCCTCCTATTTTATCTCGCCCCCTTTTTTTGCTATTTCAGTACAAATTTAAAGACGAATTGGGTTCTCCACAAACCAACCCAATTGACTGGACGCATATTGAAATTGACCGATTAAAATTGCCTCCTTTTATGTATAAACGCTTCGAGAGGGCCAACATCAAAACCCTCTTTCAGCTTGCGTATATGAGTCCAGAGGATATCTTTAGTATGATAGATTTTAGTATGAAAGATATAGAACTCATATTGAACGCTCTGTTTGACTTTTTATATCGTTGAAGAATGTATTATCCCCTTCTATCCAAATCCAATTTGCAATTGGATTTGGATAGAATAAATGCAAATTCCAGTAGTCCATGAAGAAATGCAAATTGGTTTGTGTACAAGATTCAAATAACTTGAAAATAACTGACATAATTCTTTATGATTACTTTTACAGAATTATTACTTTTCCAGATCAGAACTGAAACATAGATGAAAAAGAAAGGAGATAGAAAAATCTATGGTGAAAAATTCAAGAAAATCTATGGTGAAAAATTCAAGAAAATCTATGGTGAAAAATCCAAGAATTCCAATTCTTCCACAAAAAGAAAAAGAAGAAAACAAAGGTTCCGTTGAATTTCAAATATGCAGTTTCACCAATAGGATAGACAAACTTGACTCACATTTCAAATTACACAAAAAAGATCTTTTATCAGAAAGAGGCCTACAAAAAATTGTGGGAAAACGTCAACGGTTGCTGGCTTATTTGTTAAAGAAAGATCCAATACGTTATAAGGAATTAATCAATAAGTTAAATATTCGAGAAACAGAACCAGAAACTTCTTAATTTCCCCGTTTGCATTATTAGATTTCTTCATTTTCATGAGCCTCCTTTTGAAGAATGAAGAATTCATTGACTACATGAGGATAGATAAGATAAAAACAGCGAACCATATGCGATGAAAGTTTTTTTTTTCAGCTTTTTTGAGAACCCCTTGAACAAGAAATCATCCAAAGGGTTTTCAAAAACTTGAGATGCATCTAAATATAAGTTCTATATAAGATAAGACTTTCTATCTCATTAAGGAAACACAATCTATAAAATGAAAGACTATCCACGATAATAGTTGGATAAGATAGCTTGTACCCTGTCAACTGATAGTGCGAGAACGAAATCCGGATAAATACCAATTCCTATTACGGGTAAAAAGATAGAGATTGAAAGAAAGAGTTCTCGCGGTCCAGAATCTAAAAAATGAAAGTTTGGAACATTAAAAAGCTTGTATCCATAGAACATCTGACGTAACATGGATAATAAATAAATAGGAGTTAATATCATTCCAATTCCCATTCCAAAAGTAATTAGCATTTTTGGCATTAAAATATATTTTGGGCTAGTAATTAGTCCAAAATAGACTACTAATTCTGCAACAAAACCACTCATTCCTGGCAATGCAAGAGAAGCGATTGAAAAGCTACTGAACATGGTAAATATTTTAGGCATTGGGATAGATATCCCTCCCATTTCCTCGAGATAAATAAGACGCATTCTATCAAAACTGGTTCCCGCCAAGAAAAAAAGTATGGCACCAATAAATCCATGGGAAAGCATTTGTAAAATGGCCCCGTTGAGTCCCATATCAGTTATAGAACCAATTCCTATAATTATGAACCCCATGTGAGATACAGAGGAATAGGCTATTCTTTTTTTGAAATTTCGTTGACCAAGAGAGGTTGAAGCTGCATAGATTATTTGCATCGTTCCTATTATTACCAACCAGGGGGAAAATATATAATGAGCGTGGGGTAATAATTCCATGTTGATCCGAATCAATCCGTATGCTCCCATTTTTAATAAAATTCCAGCTAAAAGCATACATGTACTGTAATGTGCTTCCCCGTGGGTATCCGGTAACCATGTATGTAGGGGTATGATCGGCAATTTGACAGCATAAGCAATAAGGAAGCCAAAATAAAATATTCTTTCCAATGCCAGAGGATATGAAAGATTAATTAATCTTTCCAAGTCGAATGTTGGTTCATTGGAACCATATAAGCCCATACCTAGAACTCCGATTAAGAAAAAAATGGAACCTCCTGCAGTGTACAAAATAAACTTTGTAGCTGAGTAGAGACGTTTCTTTCCTCCCCACATGGATAGAAGTAAGTAAACAGGAATTAATTCGAATTCCCACATGATGAAAAAAAGTAAAAGGTCTCGAGACACAAATAATCCTATTTGACCGCTATACATTGCTAGCATTAGCAAATAGAATAATCGTGAATTTCGAGTAATTGGCCAAGCCGCTAAAGTAGCTAAAGTAGTAATAAATCCTGTCAGTAAAAGGGGTCCTACAGAAAGTCCATCGATTCCTAGTCTCCAGTGAAAATCAAAAACGTCTATCCATTTGAAATCCTCATTTAATTGGATTAAGGGATCGTCCAATTGGAAATCATAGCAGAATACATAAGTCATTAGAAGGAGTTCCAATAAGCATATATATAGGGTATACCACCTATATATCTTATTACCCCTATGGGGGAAAAAGAAAATGAGGGAACCCGCGAATATCGGAAAAACAACAAGTATTGTTAACCAAGGAAAATAACTCATGATAAAGTGATAAAGACAGGATACATTTTGGCCAGAAAAACCCGTACCCACAATAATATATTTTTAAAGTACGGGCTTTTCAGTAAAGAGGAATCAAATGATTCGAGTGGAATTTTTTGTAACGTATCAATAAGATAGAGCCATGCTACGAGTTGTTTCAGGCCCTAAATAAACACGGACACTCAAAAAATCTGTTGGACAAGCCGATTCACATCTCTTACAACCTACACAGTCCTCGGTTCTTGGTGCGGAAGCTATTTGTTTGGCTTTACATCCATCCCAAGGTATCATTTCTAATACATCCGTAGGACAAGCTCGTACACATTGAGTACATCCTATACATGTATCATAGATTTTTACTGAATGTGACATTGGATCTATAAATTTTAGTTTTAAATATAAAAGATTTTCAATCTGGTCAAATTAGTCATATCTGAATCATATATTGTAGATACCAGATGAAGCAGTAGTTTATCCAAATTTGAACAATAAGTATATTTCTTAATCTGTTTGTGAGAAAATACGAGAAAGGCTAAAACACTTTGATTTGAGTTTTTAACAACCTTGATTATACAAGGTACACGCGGGAATTTCAATTACCCAACAAATTAACTATCCTTGTTTCAATACGAATAGAAAAGATTCCATAAAGAATAAAATGGTATTTCCATAATCAAGAAAAAAGATTATTAAAAAAAAAAAGTACTCCTTTCTCTTTTGTTGAATTCAAGAGGACTCTGATATGCTCACATTGCAATTCCATTTATAACAAATAGGTGCTAATTAAAAGACTTTGGTAAGCTTCTTTTTCAATCGCTTTAAGTAAGACCTCGCTGGCACTAATTATTCAATAAATTGGATTGATTAATGCGACTAAATTTTCTGTTCCAATGAATGGAAGAAAGAATGGCTAGTCCAATAGCTGCCTCGGCAGCTGCAATGGCCATAGCTAAGATGGAGAAAATCTCTCCTTTTAATTGGCGACTATCAAATATATCAGAAAATGTTATAAGATTGAGATTAACCGAATTTAGTATAAGCTCAAGACACATGAGCGCTCTAACCATGTTTCGGCTTGTGATCAATCCATAGATAGCGATAGAAAATAAATAGACACTCAAAAAAAGTACATGCTCGAACATGATTAACTAACTCCTTAAGAATCTCGATTCATTGCAATATGAATAAGAATTCAATTGATTCAATTGATTAAAATTAAAATAAAACAATTACCTTTCTCAAACAAGAGAAAGAATTTGGAATCCTAAGTAGTTATTATTGCCGAGCCATAGTAATTGCACCTATCAAGGAAACTAAAAGAATTATAGAAATGAGTTCAAAAGGAAGATAAAAATCTGTTGATAAATGAATCCCAATTTGTTGAACCTTATTGTTAAGGTCCTGTTCTAAAATTTGGTTTGATCTTGTAGTCCAAATAATTCCATACCATGATGTATCTAGAATAGTAGTCATTAGTAAAAAAAGAAGAATTGTAGAAAGCAGTGAAGTGACCCCATCCCCAATGGTCCAATGATCTTGATCTTTGGACCATTCCGGGCTATTCATGAACATTAGAACAAATATTATCAATACATTTATAGCTCCCACATAAATAAGGAGTTGCGCAGCAGCCACAAAGTAGGAGTTGGATAAAATATAGAATAAGGATATACAAAGAAGAACCAATCCCAGCAAAAAGGCAGAATAAATTGGATTGGTAAGTAATACTACCCCTAGCCCACCTAATACAAGAACAAATCCTAAGAATACTACAAGAATATCGTGTATCGGTCCAGGTAAATCCATTATATCAAAAAATAAATAAATAGCTTGCGGTATTTCATGAACTTCCTAAATGATTCAGGAAGGAAAAAGGATTACCCTATTCTTTTGTATATAGGATTGTCTATGATTTTGATTTCCAATAAATTATAATATGGATTAATGGAAATAGAGAGAAAGTGATCTTATCGGATCAATCCTACTTTATTTTTTTTATCGTAAAAAAAGAGTAGTTTGATTTGAATAGTAGTTCAAATGGGATATTTTGAAATCCCATCACACAAAAAATTTATTCCCTTTCAATTTCAATCAAAGGACGATTCAATTAATAGTTATTATTTAACAATTAATAGTTATTATTTAACAATTAATAGTTATTATTTAACAATTAATAGTTATTATTTTGTATTTATTTGTAGTTACTAACTAAGCAAAAAAAAAGATTTACTCTTTTATACCAAACCAAGATCTTATAAATCTGTAATCGTTCTTGAATCAAAGGATTTCCCTTTGTCTACTTTGATTTGAGTCAAATTCCTAATTGTATGAATTGTATAATCTCCCATTATTGGGATTGGTAACCGACCCAAAGTAATTTGATTATAATTCAATTCATGACGATTATAAGTAGAAAGCTCATATTCTTCAGTCATTGATAAACAGTTTGTTGGACAATACTCAACACAGTTACCACAAAATATACAAACCCCAAAATCAATACTATAATTAAGCAATTGTTTCTTCTTAATATCTTTTTCAAATTGCCAATCAACAACAGGTAGATCTATCGGACATACACGAACACATACTTCACAGGCAATACATTTATCAAATTCAAAATGGATTCGTCCTCGAAAACGCTCTGATGTGATTGATTTTTCATAAGGATATTGAATAGTTACAGGTAAACGATTTGTGTGGGATAAAGTAATTAGGAAACCTTGACCAATGTACCTTGCAGCTCGTATTGTTTGTTGACCATAATTTATGAACCCAGTTACCATAGGTAACATATTGTAAATGTCCATATTTAATTTACTCTTTCTTTCTCTTGTTTGAGAGAGATTATGAATCAACAAATTATATTGTTATTCAATTCTGTTATTTATAGTGAAACAAGTTGGAAAGAAGTTGTTAATAAGAGGTTACCCAAGGAAATAGGTAAAAGAAATTTCCATCCAAGATTTAATAACTGGTCAATCCTCATCCTAGGGAAAGTCCATCTTGTTGTGATAGAAATGAAGAGAAACAAATAAGCTTTAGTTAACGTAATAAGAATACCAAGAGTCATTTCTAAAATTCCAGCCATTTTAGTCATTTCGAAAAGTCCAGGATTTAATATGTACGGAATAGAGAAATTCCATCCACCCAAGTAAAGGACTGTTACAAATAAAGAAGAAACTAATAAGTTGAGGTAAGAAACAAGATAAAATAAAGCATATTTGATGCCCGAGTATTCGGTTTGATAGCCTGCTACTAATTCCTCCTCTGCTTCTGGTAAATCAAAGGGCAATCTTTCGCATTCGGCTAAAGAAGAAATTAGAAAAACTAGAAAGCCTATAGGTTGACGCCAGAGATTCCATCCCCAAAAACCATATTTTGATTGGGCTTCTACTATATCAACTGTACTCGAACTGTTAGATAATCATAGTCGATAATAACATCACTGTTCTTATCGCTATTTCAAAACCGTACATGAAACCTCAGCTTCATACGGCTCCTCTATGGCCACAGAAAATAGAAGGACTGTTTCGGTATTATCGCCATTTTTGGGTATAGATAGAACAAAGATAGATCGGAAAGTCCAAAATTAGACCAATGGAATTCTGTCGGCTAGAATAGGAAAAAAGGGCTTCTGAATTGATCTCATCCTTTATAATAATAATGGGATTTTCCCTTGTTCGTTAATAACTTAACCTTTCAATCAATATAATATTCATTATATAAATCAAGTTATAGAAAGAATTAGGCATTAGTTCATGAATCGTGATAAGAATTCTCTATATATATGGATAAAGGAAAGAATAAATAAAGATCTTTTTTTTGCATTCCTGTTCTTCTTTCTTAGATCAAAGAAGGGTATTTTAATAAGAAATAAAGGATTAATTCGTTCTTGATAGTCATTTCTTTAATAAGTGAATAGGAGTATACTCTAGATCGGAATCGTAGGGAGGTACTACTTAATCATTTCTACCAATTGTAAGCCCATATTATAATTCCTTTTATGCAGAAAAACCGCGGATACCTTACATTATCCTCATAACTAATCCTTTTGTATCTTAGTGTCCCTAATCGCTCACTGACTTTTGATGGATCCCCAGTATAGTAATATATAGGAGATAGTAATAGAAAGTCCATACAGTCGATCCTTTGTTCGCGCCCGCTTCAAGATATTATGACGAATCCAAAATCTCAATCTTCAATCTTGGGGTAAACAGTTTAGACTGCTTATGTTTACTTCAACCTTTTTCTTGTACATAGGGAATGAGATTTTTTCTTCTTACTACAAATGGATAAGTTGTTTTGTTTCACTCATATAACTATTTGAGTTAACTCATCAACTCGAATGCCGAATAAGAAAAAGAAAATGGATATTCAATGTATTGAATCCCCCTTTTCTTTATATTTCTAGGGGAGAAGGGATAGGGGAGAAAAGTTCATATTCCAACGAATCACACGTAGAGATATTGATAAGACAGATAGGGTTAATGGTATTTCATAACTAATAGATTGAGCCGCAGCTCGTAGACCGCCTGAAAAGGAATATTTATTATTTGACCCATATCCTGACATAAGAAGACCCATAGGAGCAATACTGGAAATGGCAATCCATAAAAAAACACCTACACGGAGATCGGCTAAAATAAGATGATATCCAAAAGGAATCACTAAATAACTTAATAGAATTGATATGACTGCTATAGATGGTCCGACACTAAACAAGGGAATATCCCCTCGAGATGGGAGGAGATCCTCTTTAAAAAGTAATTTAGTTCCATCCGCTATAGCTTGCAGAATTCCTAATGGACCAGCATATTCCGGACCAATACGCTGTTGTATTGCTGCAGATATTTCTCTTTCTAACCACACAATTACTAGTACTCCTATTGTAATCGTTAATATCAGGATCAAGATGGGTACAATCTTTATTAGTCCATAGATTTCTTTGTCAAATTCCGATGCAAAAAAAGAATTGAGAGTTTGAACTTCTGCCGTATCAATGAACATTTTAACGATCAACTTCTCCCATAATGATATCTATACTACCTAATATTGTCATGATATCAGCCAATTTCATTCTTTTAACTAGCTGAGGAAGAATTTGCAAATTGATAAAAGCGGGTGGACGAATTTTCCATCTCCAGGGGAAAATACTATTATCTCCTACCAAATAAATTCCTAATTCCCCCTTTGGGGCTTCCACTCTCACATAAAGTTCTTGCTTTGATAATTCCAAATTCGGGGAAGGTTTCTTACTAAGAAATCTATATTCAAAATTATTCCATTCGGGATTTTTTGCTCTATCAAAACGTCGGACTTCCAAATTTTCATAGGGTCCGCCAGGAATTCTTTCTAAAGCCTGTTGAAGAATTTTGATGGATTCTCTCATTTCACCGATTCGTACTAAATAACGAGCTAATGAATCTCCTTCTTTTTGCCATTGGACTTTCCAATCGAATTGATTGTAACATTCATAACAATCAATTTGACGAAGATCCCATTGCATTCCAGAAGCTCGTAACATCGGTCCTGATAAACCCCAATTTACTGCTTCTTCCGCACCAATAATACCCACTCCTTCAACTCGTTCCAAAAAGATGGGATTACGTGTAATAAGTTTTTGATACTCAACAATTCCTCGTAAAAAATAATCACTGAAATCCAAACATTTATCTATCCACCCATAAGGTAGATCAGCGGTTACTCCTCCGATGCGGAAATAATTATGCATCATTCGCATACCTGTAGCGGCTTCAAATAGATCGTATATCAATTCTCTTTCTCTGAAAATATAGAAAAAAGGAGTTTGTGCACCGATATCCGCCATAAAGGGTCCAAGCCATAACAAATGAGAAGCAATACGGCTCAATTCTAGCATAATTACTCTGATATAGCTGGCTCTTTGGGGTACTTGAATATTTTCCAATTGTTCTGGTGCATTTACCGTTATTGCCTCTGTGAACATAGTAGCTAAATAATCCCATCGTGTTACATAAGGTAGATATTGTATAATTGTGCGGTTTTCCGCTATTTTTTCCATTCCTCTGTGTAAATAGCCCAATATGGGTTCACAATCAATAACATCTTCACCATCGAGAGTAAGGACCAGTCGAAGAACACCATGCATTGATGGGTGGTGAGGGCCCATATTTATTATCATGAAATCCTTTTTTGGAACCGCTAGAATCATATCTTTTCTTCCTTAATTCATTATCCCATTATATACCATTAGATGCTAATGGGAATGAACCATAACTATGTAAACCTATTCCTAATAGATTGATACCAAAATAACATATCCAAATTATAAGAAATCCTATAGAAGCTACAAGTGCCGAATTTGTACCCTTCCAATTTGGATTTGTTCTAGTATGTAAATAAATGGCGAATATAGTCCAAGTAATAGATGCCCAAGTTTCCTTGGGGTCCCAATTCCAATAGGATCCCCATGCCTCATTAGCCCATACTGCTCCACAAAGAATACCTATAGTTAGAAAAGTGAATCCTAGACTAATGACACGATAACTCCAATAATCCAAACGCTCAGTTAATTGATATTTGTAATAATTTGTAAAGGAAGGAAAAGAAGTGTTTTTTAAAACACTTCTTTTTGCATTCAAATATGTAATCTCACGAAAGAAAAATGACTTAATTAAGATTAAGACTTTTTGGTTTTTACAAAAAGGATCGATGTTTTTCCGCAATCTAATGACTATAAAAGCGACTGATAATAAGGATCCACATAAAAGAGCTCCATAACTTAATAACATCATACTTACGTGCATCATTAACCACTGGGATTGTAGAGCAGGTACTAGTATTGCAGATGGATGCATTTCAGTTAAAAGACCTGACGTGGCAAAGCCTTGAGTCAAAATAGTACTTGGCGCAGTTATTATGCTTAAATCTTTTTTTTTGTTTTGTATCTTAGGAATCATATAAATAATATAGAAAGTAAATGAAAGGAAGATTAATGACTCGTATAAATTACTTAATGGAAAATGTCTCGAAGAAATCCAACGCAAAAGTAATAGTCCTATTATAGAAAAAAAAGTCGCTATCATCCCCCTTTCTGACGAAGCGTGTAATCCCACCATTTCACGGAGTAATAAAGTCATCAAATGAATCATAATTACAACGGAAATGATCGAGAAAGATATATGCGTTAATATATGTTCTAAAGTTGCAAATATCATAAGAGACCCCTTAAAAAAAATTAAAATTAAGAATTGAATCCATTCTAGGATCTATTGTATCTCTTTTCAAGGATGCCGCCACTCGGACTCGAACCGAGATGCTTTAGCACTGCTTCCTAAGAGCAGCGTGTCTACCAATTTCACCATGGCGGCTTATTTTCAATAAGTATAGTTAATTTCGCGTGAATCGTCGAGATTCAAAGATTCTATATCGTTTAGCAAGCATTAGAATCGATGAATAAAGAAAAGACCCCTTGAAATAACAATTCATATTGTAATCCTCACTAAAATGTGGCTTAGTTAGGTAGTATCATCCTATTTTTTTTTAACAATTTACTTTTAGGTAATAGTTTACCTAATAGAAAGGGAGTTTTTCCTGAAAGAGTAGGAATAGTTTTTCGCGGAAAACTATTTTGCTTTTTGATTTGTTTCTCATTTATCCAAATGTCATGGAAAAAACTTACCAAATCCAAAAAAATGGGAGATGGGCAAAAGTTTCCATTTCTGTCGCACTAATATTATTCACAATGGAATAGAAAGAAGAAAAGAATCCTTTTCTATTCTATTGTGAAAAGTTCATTGATAGTCAAAAATATTTAGAACCCTCTATACAAAAAATCTTGTTCTCTTATTCTATATATCATTCTCTTATCCTATATATCCCAGATATCACAGCGGTTAGTTATAACTAATATTAGGGATTCAAATACACTAGTTAATATGAATTATTGATCTTAAATAATTGGGCCTTATGTCAATTAGTATTTTTTATTCCTATTTTTGGTTTGTTTGTTTGTTGTTGCATACAGAAACTTTTTGAATACCCAGTGGAAATCGATTTCGCTAAAGAAAAAGCTTGTACTGCGGCTAAATAACCTTTTTTTTTCCAAAGATTTCGACGAATACGTTTTTTTGACATAGAAGTACGCTTTTTAGGAACTGCCATTCAAAAGGGACTTTTTATCATTGTATGTTAAAGACATATATTATTCAAAATGCATCCTTATTTTTTCTTTTTACTTGTACCCCATTTTCTATAATGGGATAATCGTTTTTTTGAATATCTATTCTTTACCATGGATTTCAGTTTGAAAAAACAAAATTAATAAAAATATTGATACATAAGATAAATAAAAGAATAGATAAGACGATATTCGCCCGCCCCCCATATATTTAATTCCTTCACCTATAAAAAAACTTAAAAGACCAACTCTGTTTGTAATTCCATCAATTATACGTTTATCGAAAAAGACTGTTAATTCCGTTAATCCTCTTATGCCCATGGTCAAAGTCCTAGTATAAAGAATATCTATATAACCACGATTATATGACCAATAGTATAAAACTTTTTTTATTTGGTCCAAGAAACCTCTTTTCAGACCCCTTTTCCCAAGCGAATTGATTAAATCTAAATTCAGAAAAAACGAATAAACAGATCCATATAAAATACATGCTAGAAATAGCCCCCCAATTGCTATACTTATTGAAGATATTGTATTTGTAAAAAATTCATACGAATCAACAGAAGAATTCGAACCTTGACGAAAGAGGTCTGTTGATGGAGTTAACCATTTTGATAAAATAGAAAATTCTATTGTTCCTTGAACAAAATGAATTCCTACTGATCCAATGAAGAAAGTTAAAAGTGAAAATATAAGAAGAGGGAATAGCATAGTATTGCTCGATTCCAGAGGGTAAATGGAAGTGTATTGATTTCTAAAAAAAGTACTAAAGTCTCGTCGTATCCTATTTCTTCCATTATTCTTTATTGGAAATCCGCATATATTTTTGGAAAAAAAGGAGACCCCATTATTCATTATTGCTAAAAGCAAGTTCCTATTGACCCCTTTTGGTCTTCTTTTTCCCCATAAGGATATTGAATAGAAGGAACTATCTTTAGTGCTACTGTAATTTTGAAAATGAACACGCAAATACCCATCAAAGGTAAGTAAATATACCCGAAACATATAAAATGCGGTTAATCCCGCAGCGAAAGAGGCTATTATTGCAAAAATAGGTGAATAGAACCAACTATCACTAAGAATTTCATCCTTGGACCAAAAGCAAGCAAGAGGTGGAATACCACAAAGAGAAAGTGTACCCAAGAAAAAAGTCATTCTTGTAATTGGAATATATTTTGTTAAACCGCCCATCAAAACCATATTCTGGTTTTTCTCTGGCGAATATCCTACAAGGGGTTCCATTGAATGAATAATGGATCCGGATCCTAAGAACAATAAAGCTTTCGAATAAGCATGAGTCATCAAATGGAATAGAGCAGCTTGGGACGAGCCTATACCTAGAGCTAACATCATATAACCTAATTGAGACATGGTAGAATAGGCTAAGCTTCTTTTAATGTCTCTTTGAGTGAGAGCTAAAGTAGCTCCTAATAATAGTGTTATTACACCTATTAAAGAAATGAGATTCATTATATAAGGTATGTATATGAAAAGAGGAAGAAGTCGAGCTACAAGAAAAATTCCCGCAGCTACCATAGTAGCCGCGTGTATAAGAGCCGAAATAGGAGTGGGTCCTTCCATAGCATCAGGTAACCATACGTGAAGGGGGAATTGTGCCGATTTAGCAATTGTACCGACGAATAATAAAGAAGCACACAAAGTCAAAAATAAAGAATAGAATCCTTTATTAGGTATGAAGTTATTAGCTATTTGGAATAAATCCCGAAATTCTAAACTACCACTTATCCAATAAAAACCTAAGATTCCTAACAATAAACCAAAATCCCCTACACGATTAGTTACAAAAGCTTTTTGACAAGCACTTGCTGCAATTGGCCGTGTGAACCAAAATCCTATTAATAAATAAGAACATATTCCCACTAGTTCCCAAAAAAAATAAATTTGTACTAAATTAGAACTAGTAACTAATCCCAACATAGAAGCATTAAAAAAACTCAAATAAGTCAAAAATCGCAAATATCCTTGATCGTGAGACATATAATTGTCACTATAAATAATAACCATAATTGCAACAGTAGTGATTAGTAGTGGCATAATAGAAGAAAGCGGATCTATCAAGTATCCGAACTCTAAGGAAAAATCTTTATTAATGATCCAAGACCATAGATATTGATAGAGAGGATTTCCATTTATTTGTTGAATAGACAGATTGGCCGAGAATATCATAGCTATAGTTAAGAGTAAAATACAAGGAAAAGCCCACATGCGACGAAGATTTCTTGTAGCTGTCGGAATAAGTAAAAGTCCCAACCCTATTGCTATGGCAACCGAAAGTGGAAGAAAAGGTATTATCCATGCGCATTGATATATGTTCATAAGAATAAGAAAAGAAATTGCAATTAGTTTTCTTAAAATGAATACTCCAATTTTGTATCAAATTGTTTATAATTATTTCCCAATTCACCAATTCTTATCCAATTGGAATAATTAAAAAGATACGAAAAAGTCAAATACAAATATAGGAATAAATTCCTCATTATTCTTTTTTTTTCAGATATATTTCAAATTCTTATTCTTTACTTAAATTAGGAATTTATTTCTTAGAAGAAAATAAGTCTCTTGACTTGCATTTTGGAACCTCAAATTGGAATTCTAGGAGAAGAAGAAAAAAAGAAGAGGAAAGAAAAAGAAAGAGTGAAAAAGAAGAAGAAAAAAAGAAGTGGAAGAAGAAAGAAAGATTAGAATGATTAGGTTATTATTTCTTTCTTTTTTTCTCTTCTGCCTCCCTTCTTAGTTCTTTTTCCTCTCTCTCTTGCCTTCTTTCTTCTTTTCTGCGCTTTTTCTCCTCTCTCTTGCTCGAAGCTTTCTTGTCAATGCGTGAAGTTATACGCCCTTTAGTCCTATCGTACTGATTTACCTCAACTTTGACGTTATCTCCGAGTAGTATACGTATAGATTTGCATCGGATCTTCCCCGAAATAAATCCTAAAATTATCTCCTTTTCTTTTTTCTCATTTTCTATGAGGACTCTAAACATGCCATTGGGAAATGATTCTAAGACTAAACCTTCATAAATCCTTATCATTTGATCCTCTTTCTGTCTTTTTCTTTCCTCTTCTTTTTTGGTTCTTTCCTCTTCTTTTTTGGTTCTTTCCTCTTCTTTTTTGGTTCTTTCCTCTTCTTTTTTGGTTCTTTGCTCTTCTTTTTCGTTCATTTTTGGTCACCTCTTTGGTTTATTTTTATTGAAGTATTCATTATATAATGACTTTCTTTTCGATTTTCTATTTGACAAATAGGAAATTCTAGATCAAATTCGGATGGGAGGATTACCATAGATAACATAAGATTTCTCCTCCCATTTTTGCTAGTCGAGCTTCTCGATCTGTCATTATACCTCGAGAAGTAGAAAGAATTACAATTCCCCTTCCACCTAAAATCTTAGGAATTCGTTGATACTTAGAATAAATTCGTAAACCGGGCCGGCTGATGCGCTTTAAAACGGTTTGAAAAAGGGCTCTAGTTTCATATATCCCCTTTCTAGGCTTTATATGTCGCCTATGTTGTAGAGTTAAAACCAAGAAATTTTTGTTACTTTCCTGATGTTTACGAACATTTTCAATAACATTTTCTCGGAGAAGTATTTTAACAAGGTTTTCGGTCATTTTTGTAGATGCTATTCGAACCGTTCTTTTTTTCTTCATGTCAGCGTTTCTCATAGAAGTTATTAGGTCAGCAATAATGTCTTTACCCATCTCTAGTTATTGGTTCCTCCTAATTTGGATATAATCAACATGTTTCCTTTTTTTTGCTTTTTTCACTCTTTTTTTTTATTCTCTTCTTTTTATTCTATTCTTTTTTTTTATTCTTTATTCTAAAGTATATACCTGAGACACAATCTAGAAATTTGTTTGATATCTAAGGATACCTTTTTGATATCTAAGGATACCTTTTAGATCATATTCTCGTCTGCTAGTATTTATAATACTTCGAGAGCTAATGAGACGATTTTTGGGAATTTCAATTCTCTTAATTCCTCAACGATCGCACCAAAAACGCGACTTCCTCTTGGATTTCCTTTTTGATCAATGACAACCGCTGCATTGTCATCATATCGTATTGACATACCTTCATCGCGTTTGAATTCTTTACGCGTACGTACAATTACAGCTCTAATTACTTCTGATTTTTCGAGAGACATTTTTGGAAGTGCTTCTTTGATTACAGCAACAATAACATCACCAATATGAGCATATCGTTGATTACTAGCTCCTAGTATTCGAATACACATCAATTTTCGAGCTCCACTGTTATCCGCCACATTCAAAAGGGTCTGAGGTTGAATCATATCATTTTAATTGCAATCTGTTATTTCAATGCAAAAAGATGAAAGAAGAAAGAGATATTATCTGTCCATAAAGAAACCTGTGATTGTTTTTTCCTGCTCAATACCCTTTTTTGTTTAGTCCTAAATGCCTATCTCGAAATAAGAAATTGAGTTCGTATAGGCATTTTCCGCGCAGCTATTGACATAGCTGCTCTAGCTACAGTTTCGGATACTCCGCTCATTTCATAGAGTATTCGGCCCGGTTTAACAACGGATACCCAATATTTTGGGTCTCCCTTTCCCGAACCCATACGTGTTTCTGCGGATCTTGCTGTAACGGGTTTGTCGGGAAATATACGTACCCATATTTTTCCACCACGACGCGCATATCGTGTTATTGCTCTTCGCCCTGCTTCTATTTGCCTAGCTGTGATCCAAGCGGGTTCAAGTGTTTGAAGAGCATATCTGCCAAAACAGATATGACTGCCTCGAGAGGATATTCCCTTCATTCTTCCTCTATGTTGTTTTCGAAATCGAGTTCTTTTTGGACTAAGCATAGCAATTAAAGGGTTCGATTGAATTTTTGTTATATTCTTTTCACTTTTGAAAATCCAAATCTTTTCAAAATCCCATTTTGGATATCTTACTTATATTTGATTTAAGGGAAAGGAGTCAAAGAGTTTGTCGTTTTTTCTTCGATCGTTGGATAGAATGGTAAGACAGGATCGATTTTTTTTTTTCTTCTATAAATATCCAAATTTTGATACCTAATACCCCGTGAATTGTTCGAGCTGGGTAAGAACAATGATCAATTTTAGCACTAACTGTTTGTAGGGGAAGTCTCCCCCGGTCGTCCGATTCGACACGCGCAATTTCTTTTCCGGCGAGACGGCCTGCGAGTTGCACGCGAATTCCTTGTATACCTAGTGTTGTGGTTAATTCAATAGCCTTTTTCATTGCCTTTCGAAATGGAACCCTATTTCTGATTTGGAGAGCTATATATTCTGCAAGAATTTTGGGTTGTTTATAAGGTTCTTTCACTTTTTCGACAGCAATATAGAGTCTCTGGTTTCTAAAATGTAATTCTTTTTGTACATTAATCCCTAATTTTTGCATTCCTTTTGGGGAATACCATTCTTCTTTCTCTTCTTGTTTCGGTTTTTTTGGCTTTTTTTTGGGTGGCCTTTCTCTTTTTCTTTGCCCCTCTTTTATTAAGAAATCAGGGATTCCAATATAGATTATGACCCGGATCAAATCAATTTCTTTTAGAATTTTGATACATATAATTCCTTTGAAACCCACGAATAATCCTTTATTCGTTGGTGTCCTATTCTTTTGTACATAGTTCTGTATATAATTCTTGATACAATTTCGTATTCTCCCATCTTCCTGTAGGCCCGCGGGATAATTTTTTGGTTGTGCGAACCAAAAGGAATGATGATTTTGAGTTGTACCAAGTCTAAAACCAAGTGGATTTATTTTTTGTCCCATATTTTGTTATTCTATTCTTTTTCCATCTCCATTTTTTATAGGAATCTAAATTTTAGATTGATCTAAAAATGATTTCGATTTCTCCTTTAATACAATTCTTATATGACACATAGGTCTTTTAATCGGATAAGAACGCCCTCGAGCCCGAGGTCTCAATTTTTTCACAAAAGCACCCCCGTTGACTTCGGCTTTACTAATGAATAAATCCGCTTTATTCAAACCCATATTATGATTAGCATTTGCTGCTGCTGAATAAACCAATTTTAAGATGGGATAAGATGCTCGATAAGGCATGAGGTCTAGTATCATAAGTGTTTCCTCATAGGAACGCCCGCGAATCTGATCAATGACTCTTCGTGCTTTGAAAACGGACATACCTATAGTACGTTGAGCTAAGACTTTGACTTCTCTATCCGAATAGGAGTTCTTAGAACTTACTCTTTTCAAATTTGTCATAAATATATC